ATCCCTTCCCGAACCAAACATGAATCTTTCAATTCATTTGGCTCTCACGCTCAATTATTTATTATTTATTGGGAATTCATTCCCATATCTTTTTTTTTTTCTAATGTAATGAGCTTACCCTCTCCCTCTCTTCTCTATTCATATTCCAATATATCGAAACTGATTACTAATCCAAGACCAGAATATTCGGAGGATTCTTCTGACCAACATAGAAAATATATCAAAAAACTAAAAAGTATAATAAATAAATAACAAAATTGACATATAATTTCGAATTTATAATTGTACTTAGAATTGTATAATGTATAATTATAATTTGTCAGCAAAGTTGTTTCTTTTTTTTCTTCAAATTCAAAGAATTCTTCTCCCTTTATACATAGGTCATCGATTCAGCATTGGAAAAAGGGGCTCAAATCGTTTTATCGACATGAGTGTTTTATATCGAAAAAACTTTTTTGTTTTGAAAATGTTTTTGTATTTAGTAACATAGTAGTAGAAAGAGTACCCTGCTGCATCTGAACTTCAAACGATTTGGCCTTAACCATGTTAATGGTCCCAGATTATTGGTTAATAGAGAATCAAAGTCGATGTACCAATGAATCACGAAATGCTATGGTTCTTAAATATGATTTTAAAAATTTATTCAGAAGTAATTCGCGGGATCGTGCACTCTTTTCTTTCCTAGTTATAATGAAAAAAAGTACAACTGGGTGAATCCAGCCTATTCTTGAAATAAACAACTCGCACACACTCCCTTTCCAAAAAAGATCAATACACCAAGGACTACACTTAGATTTATTGGATTTGTTGCTAAAATATCGGTATTAACCCCGAAACTCCCGGCGGATGGCCAGTGACCCAAGGAAACGAAAGAATCGGTTACATTTTTCATATGATCTCCTATTTTATTTTAGATAGACTAAAAAAAAAAGAACTCGGTTCTTTTTTTTGTATTATATCACTTTGACTCCTTTTCCATTTATTCTATTCTATCATATTTATATTATTCGAAAAAATAAGAAAAAAAATACAAAATTCTCATGTTTAGTTTATAGGATTAAACAAAGGGATTTGCAAATAAAAGTGCCAATGCTACAACCAGCCCATAAATTGTTAAAGCTTCCATAAAAGCCAAACTAAGCAATAAAGTACCTCGTATTTTTCCCTCTGCCTCGGGTTGTCTCGCGATACCTTCTACAGCTTGGCCCGCAGCAGTACCTTGACCAACTCCAGGTCCAATAGAAGCAAGCCCGACAGCCAACCCAGCAGCAATAACGGAAGCGGCAGAAATCAGTGGATTCATGATAAGTTCCTCGCACCAAAATAAAGAAATGGTTAATGATACAATCATCCAATGAATTTTGACTTAATTATATTATTCCATCGCTAAGATTCAACCTGCCGAAGTAACTAAGAACTCCGAATGGAAGTGAGAAGATTATTGAACCGTCAGAACCATTTCGATATCTTTTTTTTAGTTCCTATCCACTGGATTTTTGTTAATCCGGGCATACTTTGTTCTTCCATTTCTTTTTTCCAACCCATTCCATTCTTTGCTTTCAATTCTTCGTTTTTGTCTTTATTTTATCTCTTTATTCATTCAATTCAGAGTCAAAGACGAAACAGACGAACTTCGATTCTTCTATTGGAATCCCTATCTAAATCCACAATAGTGGGCTGGATTAGATATATTTTGAATTCGTATATAACTAGTCAATATCTAATATCTCATATACGTGTGTTTCTTACATAACGTAAACCAACTATTCATATCTTAGATTCAATTGGATTCTAGAATTATTCCTCAAAGGATAGACAAGAGCTGTCTTATAGACAATTAGATTCCATATACCTAATTCTACCCCCCCCCCCTCCCTTTTTTTTTTTTCCTAATCATTTTTTTTTAATATCGTTTTTTGTAAATTTGTCTCTTCCTTTTATTTATCATTATCTCACAATCTAAACGGACGAATTCATTAGACTAAATCATTGCATAAAAATAAAAAATCAATATCAGTATTTGATTGAGCTAAGTTCATGCAATTTATTTTATTTATTAATAAATAATAATAATTTATTTTGGTCAATCATTGAATTGAATGAAATCGACTAAAATGGGAATCTTTCTATAGAAAGAACAGCTTTTTAAATCATAGACCCTAACCCTAAATTGATACCATAAAAATTCCTATTCTAATTAGGACTCATAATATTGAAATTGAATAAACAAAAACAATATAAAGATAATATTGATTGAAGGTATATATGATATAAATATAAGATAATATTGATTGAAGGTATATATGATATAAATATAAGTAATAACAAAAATGGACCAAACCAGTATTTTAGGAAAAAGATCTTTTAGATTAGATCTCTTTCCTTTTTTTATTACAATTCTCTAATATCGTAATCTTTTTTGTTATTACTCTAGGATCGTCGTATTTGTATATTTAGGGTCCCTAAATAAGTAGATTATCTTGAGTTGCGCATACATTGCATTGGACTAAGCTAAGCTAAAAAAAAGGGCTAGACTATTCAAAAACTAGTCAATGATGACCCTCCATGGATTCGCCTATATAAGCCGCAGCTAAAGTTGCAAAAATAAGAGCTTGAATCCCACTTGTAAATAATCCAAGGAACATGACAGGTATAGGAACGACTAAAGGTACTAAAGAAACAAGAACAACAACTACTAATTCATCAGCTAATATATTCCCGAAAAGTCGAAAACTAAGTGATAAGGGTTTTGTGAAATCCTCTAAAATGTTAATGGGTAAAAGAATTGGAGTTGGTTGAATGTATTTACTGAAATACCCTAATCCTTTTTTGGAAAGACCCGCATAGAAATATGCTACTGACGTGAGTAAAGCTAAAGCAACAGTAGTATTTATATCATTCGTGGGTGCGGCTAACTCTCCATGAGGTAATTGTATGATTTTCCAAGGTAAAAGAGCACCCGACCAGTTAGAAACAAAAATAAATAGAAACATAGTTCCAATAAAGGGAACCCATGGACCGTATTCTTCTCCAATCTGAGTTTTGCTCACGTCTCGAATGAATTCAAGAACATATTCGAAGAAATTTTGACCCGCGGTTGGAATGGTTTGTGGATTCCGAACAGCGATAACCGCGGAACCTAATAAGATAGCAATTACAACCCAAGAAGTAATAAGTACTTGGGCATGGACTTGGAAACTCCCTATTTGCCAATATAAATGTTGGCCTACTTCCACACCAGAGATCTCGTATAACCCATTTAGTGCGTTGCTGGAACATGATATATCATTCATATTGCCCTCTGACAGAAATAGAACTTTACTTAAAAAAAAAAGGAATTATTTTGATTCAATCTTCTCTTGCCTACTCAAATTCTATATTTTTGACACCGACTAAACTAATCACACAATATTCACAGTTTTTTTATCTATTTTGTGCGATTCAGGATATAGTAACCGATTCCATAGATCTATGTAGTTCCAAAAAATAATTTATTTATCTTATTATTAATCAAGGATTTCGTATATAGCTAGAACGACCCTCACAAATTGCGACTACTAATTTGTTAAGAATTAATCGAATTGAAGCTATAGCATCATCATTTGCTGGAATCGAAATATCTGCGAGATCGGGATCACAATTTGTATCGATTAAACAAATTGTTGGAATTCCCAAAGTGATACATTCTCGAAGCGCCGTATATTCTTCTTGCTGATCAACGATGATTACAATATCGGGCAATCTCGTCATATATTTAATCCCGCCCAGATATGTTTGCAAGCGAGATAATTGTCTCTTCAACATAGCTGCATCTCTTTTCGGAAGACGATTGAGTCCCCCCGTCTTTTGTTCTGTTCTCAAGTCCCTGAACTTATGAAGCCTCGTTTCTGTAGTGGGCCAATTTGTTAACATACCACCGAGCCATTTTTTATTAACATAATGACACCGAGCCCTTATTGCAGCCCGCGCCACCGAATCAGCTGCTTTATTTTTGGTACCAACAATTAAGAATTGTTTTCCCTTACTTGCTGCATCAAAAACTAAATCACAAGCTTCTGATAAAAAACGAGCAGTTCTAGTCAGATTTGTAATATGAATACCCTTACGTTTTGCAGAGATATATGGCGCCATTCTAGGATTCCATTTCCTAGTACCATGACCAAAATGAACTCCTGCTTCCAACATCTCTTCCAAATTTATGTTCCAATACCTTCTTGCCATTTCTCTTCACACTTCCTCTCTCTCTCTCTTTTTTTTTTTACTTAAAAAAAAAGAGAGACAAGACACCTTGAAATAAATAATAGTTCCAATGGAACCTTCTCTTCTACCGGGGATTGGTCGTTTATCCACGAGCCAAGCCATTACTTTCTATTCGTTATTCTCTTTATTACTATTAACAAATTACCAAATCAAATGACCCCACCAAAATAAATACTTAAGAGGACGAATCCACTCCTCTTATCTTAAGAATCATTAAATTCTATACCTATAAAAGAGCGGCCTGATGTATCATATAAATTGTTTGAAATGCAAGAGTCAAATAATTCTCTGTGGTGGAAGAAAATATCTCTCATTTCTCCCCCGAAGAAATTTTTTTTGTTTGTTTCCAAAAGAATGTTGTTATGTTGCCGTGACCGGTGCACTAATCCTTTGAATCCGGTACCAGCGGGTATCATACCTCCTAGCACAACGTTCTCTTTCAGGCCTTTCAACCAATCGATACGACCCCGAAGAGCAGCTTTTGCTAAAACTCGAGCAGTTTCTTGAAAACTTGCTTCAGATATAAAACTTTGAGTGTTCAGAGAGGCTCTCGTTATTCCCAATAAGACGACTCGATAACAAATCCCTTCTTCTAAAGCGCGCCCCGTTCGTTCCGCTCGCAATAATCCAATCAGTTCCCCGGGTAAAAAAACATTAGACATTCCATCTTCTGAAACCAATACTTTTGATGTTATTTGACGTACAATAATTTCTATATGCCTATTATGGATCTGTACCCCCTGAGATCGATAAACCTTTTGGATCTTATTAACCAAAGAGAGACGACTTTGCACTATAGTTAGCTCAGCACCAATCACGAATCCCCAAGGAATTCCAAGAATTCTTGTTATACACTCGTTCCAACCCTCAACTCTTTTTTCTAGGTTCATCGATATTGAATCAATCGAACGCACTTCTAACACTTGTTCCACTTTTGGAAGACCCTGCGTTATATCACCAGATCTCGATTTTTCATATATAAATGTAACTAACGTATCCCCTTCGTAAAGGATTTCTCCATAATGCCCATGGACAGTTGCTCCCGGAGTCGCCAAATAAGGCTTAGCCGATCTTATTACTATAGAATCAACTTGAACAATAAAAACTTGACCCGATTTTAGGTGTGGTCCGCTTTTGGCTATACATATATTTTCACAAATAAACTGCCCAAGACTAATTATTGTGGACGTTTCTTCACAATAATTATGATGATAATGATGATGGGGAAAATACCAATTCAAATTGACTGCATTCAAAACGATGTTACGGCATGGATCGAAATTATAAATTCTCCCATTTTCAGCTATTAAATAATAGTTAAGTACTTGAAAAGTCTGTTTTAAATTGTCAAGCTGCAAATATTTCGCTACCGAGGTCTGATTATGAGTTATTAAAGGGTAAAATGATAAATAAAAATTCGCAATTTGAGGGACTGTTCCTAAAGGACCCAATAAATTATTAATTGGAATTAGAGGATCTTTTTTAATTGATTGTTTTATCACATTGTGATATTTTACATCGTTGAATGGGCCCATGCGAAAACAATTAGATGATGACAAAATTATCAAAGATTGGGATTCCTTATTTCTGTTCAAGAGCGTATGAATAGTTCCGTGATTTTGGCTAAATGATTGTTGAATCCTTACGTTGGAATAAATGGAATAAAACGGATTTTTATTGGTACTATCTGACCTATTATCAGAAATCAATCCTGAACCTGACGGATCATTTCTTTTTCTGATATAAAAAATATGGGATTTAACTAAGTCGATTCTTAGGAAATCTCGAATCAGACCATTTGTCCTTACTTCAATAAAGGAAGCACAGACCTCTTCGGCGGAAGAACTGTTGTTGTCTTGGTCCCAATTCAACACTAAACAAGTACGAACTAGTTGAATACTTGTGTCAGAAATTCTCCGAGTCGGTTTGCCATTTCCATAAAGGATATAATTGACAACTCGAAGTTGCATATTATCTTTTTCCCGAAACGGATCCTTGGGGAAGAGTGTTGCCAAATTTATACCGTCCGATATTTCATATGGGGTTACAGGTCGAACCAAAACAAAATACTTTTTCTTGGTAGGTGTGATCCGTTGGACATAGATCCAATTTTTCAATTTTTTTGATTTTGATTCCTTAGAGTTTGTTTTGCCCGTTCCTGGTGGTATCAAGATGCCACTGTGTCGAGATATCTTATCTCTTTCTCCGGGAAAATAGATATTACCAGAAAAAATCTTCAGCTCAATCCTTTTTTTTTTTCTCTCCACTCGGACCAATCCGCCCACTTGGCTTCTTGTATTTAAAGTGATTTGTGTATCTACTCCAATGATACTATTGTTCCGTACCATTATGGAAGAAGATTCGGATAAAATATGCACTTCCTCGGGAATGAAAAAAAATCGATCTACTTTCATTTGGTATTTTGGCTTAACCTTTTTGACTCCTCGATACTCAATCACATCCTCCTTTTTGACGATTGAATGCGCCCCTATAGTCCCATATTTAGTAATTCCCGAACTCTTTCTTCTGTATCGAGGATCATCAAAAAAAGCAAGAATACTTTTTCTACGGAAAATACCATTTATGGGTATTTCCATCGAGATACCTGAATGTGAATGCAGCATTAGTTCTTTCTCTTGGTCTTGAATCAATTGAAATGGAATAATAAATCTATTTCTTCGTCTCTTTGCCAATAAATCAGCATTCTCGTGGAGAATAGCGGAATATATGAAATCACAATGCCCAGTACCTACGATTCGGTTAAATTCTGAATAATCGTAAATCCTATCTTCTTTTTTCTCAGAAAAATCCGAACTAAATAAGTTGTGTCTCGCTTGATCATTATTCACTGAGAATCTCGAAATATATCTTCGTTCGGCAGAAAGATAATGAATGTTTATTTGATCTTGATCCTTGTGGAGCGAAAAAGGAACTACACTGAATTTGTACGAACCCCCTGATAATATCCACAAATGGCTTGTTTTTGGTAAGAGATGGACGTTACTATATGTAAATTCGGGTGAATGATACACATCAGTACTCCAGTGCATTTCCCCCTCTGAGTCAGAATAAATATGTTTTCGAACCCTCTCTTTAAAATTTAAGGTGTATGTTCCCGCGCGAATCTCAGCAATCACTTGTTCTGATTCTACATATTGATCGTTTTGAACTAAAAGAAAACTTTTTGGTGGAATAGTCACCTTATGTATAATATCTTCACTCTCAATAATTACATACAAG